TTTGATTGTCCTCTAATTTTGTGTCTTGTTCTTCCGCATGTAGAAAAGGAATAAATAAATCAATCAAATTACGGGAGGCTTCATAAAGTGCTTCTTTAGGAGTTAAACTTCCATCCGTCCATATTTCGAGAAAAAGTATCTCTTGTTTTTCATTCCCATTCCCATAAGAATGAATACTATGATTTGCATTTCGAACAGGCATGAATACCGCATCTATAGGATAACTTCTTTCTTGAGCGTTATTTGGTGTTTTCATCCGATATCCGCGATTCCTCTCGATTTGTAATTCAATACACAAATCTATTGGTTCCGTCAGGCTAGCTATATGCTGTGTAATATCAACGATTTCCACAGAAGGCGGTGAGATGATGTCTTGAGCAGTTACATATCCAGGGCCCTTGACGCAAATAGATGCGTCGCGAGTTCCATACAGATTACTTCTCAATACAATTTCTTTCAAATTCATTAAAATTTCATGTACCGATTCTTCAATACCTACTATGGTAGAATATTCATGTGGTATCTTTTCAGATTTTGCGCGTGTGATACATGTTCCTTCTATTTCTCCAAGCAAAGCCCTTCGCATCGCGATGCCTATTGTATCGGCTTGTCCTTTCATAAGCGGAGACAAAATAAAACGTCCATAATAAAGACGCTTACTGTCTGCTCTTGATTCAACACACTTCCACTGTAGTGTCCGAGTAGATACTGCTACTTCCTCTCGAAGCATAGTAATATTATTTGATCAGATCATTGAATCATTTATTTCTCTTGAAATCCGTTCAATTCTTAATTTCTATACACGTCTTTTTTTAGGAGGTCTACATCCATTATGTGGCATAGGGGTTACGTCTCTGACAAAACTTAATAGTATACCACTTCTACGAATGGCTCGTAATGCTGCATCTCTTCCAAGACCAGGACCCTTTATCATGACTTCTGCTCGTTGCATACCCTGATCCACTACTGTACGAATAGCGTTTGCGGCTGCGGTTTGAGCAGCAAATGGCGTCCCTCTTCTTGTGCCCCTGAAGCCACAAGTACCGGCTGAGGACCATGAAACCACCCGACCCCGTATATCTGTAACCGTTACAATGGTATTGTTGAAACTTGCTTGAACATGAATAACCCCTTTTGGTATTCGACGTCCATTCTTACGCGAACCAATGCGTCCATTCCTACGTGAGCCAATTCTTGGTATGGTTTTTGCCATATTTTATCATCTCATAAATATGAGTCAGAGATATACGGATATATCCATTTCATGTCAAAACAGATCTTTTATTTGTGTATTGAATTCTTTGGAGGGTCCTTTTTTAGAAAGATTATCCCTGTCTCTGTTTATGCCTAGGGTTGGAACAAATTACTATAATTCGCCCCCGCCTACGGATCAGGCGACATTTTTCACAAATTTTACGAACGGAGGCCCTTATTTTCATATTTGTTATTCCTTACCTTAATTCCGAATCTACTCTTTGGAAGAAAATAAGTCTCTTAAAATTTTAAATAAAATTTGGAACTTCCAATTGTATCCGCGCGAGAGGAATGTTGAAAAAGCCATTTAATCGTTCGAATCTTTATTGCGGAGTCTATAAATTATGCGTCCCCTGGTTGAATCATACCGACTTACTTCAATTTTTACTCTATCACCTGGCAGTATCCGTATAAAACTACGTCGGATCCTTCCCGAAACATAACCTAGAATAAGATCCTCATTATCTAAACGAACCCGAAACATACCATTTGGAAGTGATTCAGTAATTAAACCTTCATGAATCCATTTTTGTTCTTTCATTCCAGGTAACCCCCTTGAATTATCAACTAATGGAGGAGGAGTGATATTAGACAACCCGTCTTTCCTCTTTTTTTTTCACAAAACAAACTAGGAAGTTACGGATGCAATTCGGATACCAGAAAGATCACCATATATAACACAAAATTTCTCCTCCGATTCCTTCTAGTCGAGCCTCTCGGTCTGTCATTATACCTCGAGAAGTAGAAAGAATTACAATACCCATTCCTCCTAAAATCCTAGGAATTCGTTGATGGTTGGAATAGATTCGTAGGCCGGGTCGGCTGATACGTTTTAAAACAGTTCGATATGGTCCTTTTCTATTCCTTCTATGTCGCAGAGTTAAAACCAAGAAACATTTCTTGCTTGCTCGATGTTTTCTCACATTTTCGATAAAGCCTTCTCGTAGAAGTATTTTAACAATGTTTTCGGTGATATTTGTAGATGCTATTCGAACCGTCCCTTTTTTATCCATGTCAGCATTTCGTATAGAAGTTATTATTTCGGCAATAGTGTCCCTACCCATGATGAACTATAATTATTGGTGCCTCCGAGTTTTTATATAATAAACATACTCTGCTTTTTTATTCTTTTTTTATGAATTATTAAAGGTATATGCGTGAGACACAATCTACTAATGCATTCTACTAATTATAAATGGAAAGTGGAATCTAATTCAGATACCCTGCTATTATTATGTTCTCATCTATTAGTATTTATAATACCTCAGGAGCTAATGAGACTATTTTAGTAAAATTCAACTGTCTCAATTCCCGAGCGATCGCACCAAAAACTCGAGTTCCTTTTGGATTTCCTTCTTGATCAATGACAACTGCTGCATTGTCATCATATTGTATTATCATACCATTGTCACGTTTGAGTTCTTTACATGTACGTACAATTACAGCTCTGATCACTTCTGATCTTTGTAGAGGCATATTGGGCACTGCTTCTTTGATTACAGCAACAATAACGTCACCAATATGAGCATATCGGCGATTACTAGCTCCTATGATTCGAATACACATTAATTCTCTAGCCCCGCTGTTATCTGCTACATTTAAATAGGTCTGAGGTTGAATCATATCATTATTTTTTTATCTTTTTTTCTTTCAATTCAAAGCAAAAGGCGAAGAAAAAAAGAAGAAATATTATTTTTCCAGAAATAAATATAAATAAACTGCGGTTTTTTTCATCACAAGGGCCCCTTTCCTTTCGTCCCACATCCCTATCCCGCAATAACGAATTGAGTTCGTATAGGCATTTTGGACGCAGCTATAGAAATAGCTTCTCTGGCTACAATTTCTGATACTCCGCCCATTTCATAAAGTATTCGACCCGGTTTAACGACGGATACCCAATATTCGGGAGATCCTTTCCCCGAACCCATACGTGTTTCGGTAGGTCTTACTGTAACAGGTTTGTCTGGAAATATACGTACCCATATTTTTCCACCACGGCGCGCATATCGTGTCATGGCTCGTCGCCCCGCTTCTATTTGTCTAGATGTGATCCAGGCGGGCTCAAGTGCCTGAAGGGCGTATCCGCCAAAACAAATTCGATTGCCTCGATAAGATATTCCCTTCATTCTTCCTCTATGTTGTTTACGAAATCTGGTTCTTTTTGGGTTATAGTTGATGGTTGTTTCTCAATGCCATCTCTACTGCAGAACCGGACATGAGAGTTTCTTCTCATCCAGCTCCTCGCGAATGAAACAATTAAAGAATATTACAGATATATTATTTAATGAATAATACACCGAATCATGGAATTTGTTGAGCTCTAATCTGTCCCGTAGGAATTAAAAAATGTTGCTCGTAAATATCCAATTATAATAATATAATGTATAATTGTCTTTTTAATTAATCGTCTTACCTTTATTGAATCACCAAAAATTTAGCAATCCAATTAAGGCTTTCGCGGGCGAATATTTGCTCTTTGAACATCCCTTTCATTCGTAGAGGCATCTCATGACCTCTCTCTCATAATAAATGAATTGGTTCTTGGCTCGTTCCGCCATCCCACCCAATGAATCATTAGCATTCTTTTCAAGGGAATCTTCCGCAGTCACAGGTTCTGTCGTTCCCATCGCTTCTCGATTAATGGCTAGGCCCGAACTTTGCAACGGAGCTCCTAATAAAAAAAAAAATGGGTTCCTGAATCAATCTCCTCAGTCTTTATTGACTCGATGCTCTTTATTATTTTTATTTTTCTTATGAATTAATTGTATTCATTTAATTATTAATTATGGACGAATACATATTAATTTAATGCTTTATTACACTGCCTTTTATGAGATAGTTCATAGACCATACATATTGGAATCGTATATCATTGCTATTCTTTTTCTTTCTTTCTCTCATCCTTCCATCTATCTATATCCCTTTGTTTTTTCTTCACAACCTTATAATCTGATTGATTTTTCTTTTCTGTAAAAAAGATTTCAGTTGCTACAACAATACGATCGATACATCATATAGTGACTGGTTCCTTGGATCCAGATAATACGAAGCAATGAGCTGGTTATTGGTTATATAGTTAAGTTCACACTAGGCAACGGTCCTTTGTTTTTAAATCCTAACCAAACCAACGAGTCACACACTAAGCATAGCAATTATATGGAGTCAATCGAATTGTTATTCAACCCTATAGAATTCTAAAATTTCTCATTTTTTTTATTGAATCTAAAAAATGAACGAGTTTGTTATTTTTTATTCAATTGCCGGATGGATGGAACAGAAAGACAACAAAAGAACCATTATTCCTCGTCTGTAAATATCCAAATTTTGATTCCTAATGCCCCATAGATAGTTCGAACTGTATAGGAACAATAATCAATTTTAGCTCGAATGGTTTGTAGGGGAACCCTACCTTCTCTGATCCATTCGACACGTGCAATTTCTTTTCCGTCGATACGCCCGGCAATTTGTACTTGAATTCCTTTTGTATCCGCTTGTTCGGTTAATTCAATAGCTTTTTTCATTGCCTTTCGAAATGAAACTCTATTCTTTAATTGTCCGGCTATAAATTCTGCAAGAATATTAGGTTGTCCATAAGGTTTTGCAACTCTTGTGATAGCAATGTTAAGTTTTCTGTTCACAGAATTCAATTCTTTTTGCACATTTATTTGTAATTCTTCTATTCCTCGTGGGCTGCCCTCTATTAACAATTTTGGAAATCCCATATATATTATGACCTGAATCAGATC